AGAAAAGCGACTCAATGGGTTTAAAACTTATTCTTCAAAACTCAATTTCGAAATCCTTTTCTAGAATGCCCCATATCTGTTTTATATCTTCTATGCGAAAATGTTCGATTTTCATAAGATCTTCTTGATTCTTATTCAAAAAGTCTAATAATGTATGTATATTTGAACTTTTGAGGCAATTATAGATCCTAGGAGACAATTCTGATTGGTCAATAAAAATATATTTAAATGCTATTTTTTCTTTGTTTTTCCTTCGTTTAGTCAATCTAGGATGAAGAGTCAAAATGGGTAAAGTAACCTTGTGTTGATTGTCCTCTAAATGTAAGTTGTCTTCTTCTACATGTAGAAAAGGAATAAATAATTCAATTAAATTCTGGGAGGCTTCTCGAAGTGCTTCTTTCGGAGTTAAACTTCCATTTGTCCATATTTCGAGCAAAAGTATCTCTTGTTTTTCATTCCCATAGTAATGAATGCTATAATTTGCATTTCGAACAGGCATGAATATAGCATCTATAGGATAATTTCCGTCTTGAAAGTTATTTAGCGTTTTTATACGATATCCGCGATTCCTCTCGATTTGCAATCCAATACAAAAGTCAATCGGTTCTATCAAGGTAGCTATATACTGTGTATTATCGACAATTTCCACAGAAGGCGGTAAGATAATATCTTGAGCAGTTATATATCTGGGTCCCTTGACACAAATAGATGCATCATAAGTTCCATACAGATTACTTCTCAATACAATTTCTTTCAAATTCATTAAAATTTCATGGACGGATTCTTGAATACCTACTATGGTAGAATATTCATGTGGTATTTTCTCAGATTTTGCACGTGTGATACATGTTCCTTCTATTTCTCCAAGCAAAGCTCTTCGCATCGCAATGCCTATTGTATCGGCTTGACCTTTCATAAGTGGAGACAGAATAAAGCGTCCATAATAAAGACGTTTACTGTCTACTCTTGATTCACCACACTTCCACTCTAATGTCCGAGTCGCTACTGTTACTTTATCTCGAACCATAGTACTATTTTTTTTTGGTTAGATCTTTGAACCATTTATTTCTCTTGAAATCTTTTCAATGTTTATTTCTATACACGTCTTTTTTTAGGAGGTCGACAGCCATTATGCGACATAGGGGTTACATCTCGTACGAAACTTAATAGCATACCACTTTGACGAATAGCTCGTAATGCTGCATCTCTTCCAAGGCCAGGACCCTTTATCAGGACTTCTGCTCGTTGCATACCTTGATCCAGGACTGTACGAAGAGCATTTTCTGCGGCGGTTTGAGCAGCAAATGGTGTCCCCTTTCTTGTACCCTTGAATCCACAAGTACCCGCAGAGGACCACGAAATCACCTGGCCTCGGACATCTGTAACAGTTACAATAGTATTGTTGAAACTTGCTTGAACATGAATAACGCCCTTTGGTATTCTACGTGCACTCTTACGTAACCCAATACGCCCATTCCTACGTGAACCAATTTTTGATAGAGGTTTTGCCATATTGCATATTGTATCATTTTATAATTATAAAGATGAGTCAGAAATATATGGATATATCCATTTCGTGTCAAAAAGCAGATCCTTTATTTATTATTTGTATATTGTTATATATTGATTGGCTCTTTTAGAGAGTCCTATTTTATAAAAATATTATCCTTGTCTTTGTTTATGTCTTGGGTTGGAACAAATTACTCTAATTCGTCCCCGCCTACGTATCAGTCGACATTTTTCACAAATTTTACGAACAGAAGCCCTTATTTTCATATTTGTCATTCCTTACCTTAATTTCGAATATACTTTTTGGTTGGAAGAAAGTAAGTTTCTTGAAATTTTGAACCTCGCAATGTATCCCTATAAAATTAAAATAAAAAAAAAAAAGAATGTTGAAAAAACTATTGGTTAAATCATAACGATTTTTTTTTTCAATTTGAACTCTATGTACTGGTAGTATCCATATAAAGTTGTATCCTTCCTGAAATAGAACCTAGAATCAGATTCTCATTATCTAAACGAACCCGGAACATATCATTCAGAAGTGATTCAGTAATTTTATTCTCCCTTAGGAATCTAGTTTTGTTCTTTCAAAAATCCCTTGAAGTATCAACTAATGGAGTAGGAATGATATTAGACAACCCGTTCTTGTTTTTCCCCAAAAAAATAGGAAATTCCAGATCCAATTCGGAGATCAGAAAGGATTACCATATATAACACAAAATCTCGCCACCGATTCCTTCTAATCGAGCTTCTCGATCTGTCATTATACCTCGAGAAGTAGAAATAATTACAATCCCTATCCCGCCTAAAATCCTAGGAATTTGTTGATAGTTAGAATAGATTCGTAGACCAGGACGACTTATCTGTTTTAAATTTAAAATATTTCTCCTATATGGTTTTTGGTTAGTCTTTTTAGGGCGCAAGGTTAAAACCAAAAAAGATTTGTTGTTTTTTCGATATTTTCTCACGTTTTCGATAAAACCTTCTCGTAAAAGTATTTTAACAATATTTTCGGTGATGTTAGTAGATGCTATTCGAACTATTCCTTTTTGATTCATGTCAGCATTTCGTATCGAAGTTATTAGATTAGCAATAGTGTCCCTACCCATGATGGACTAAATTTATTGGTACCTCCGAATTTTGATATAATCAACATGTTTTTTCTTTTTATTTATGAATTATTAAATAAATTAAATTTGTAAATAAAAAAAATCAAAGTATATGCGTGAATCTACTAAATGAATCTATTTCATTCAAATATTCGACTATAAATTATTATACTATAATACCTCGGGAGCTAATGAAACTATTTTAGTAAAATGAAATTGTTTTAATTCCCGAGCAATCGCACCAAAAACTCGAGTTCCTTTTGGATTTTTTTCTTCATCAATGACAACTGCGGCATTATCATCATATCGTATTATCATACCGTTTTCGCGTTTGAGTTCTTTACAAGTCCGTACAATTACAGCTCTGACTACTTCTGATCTTTTTAAGGGCATATTAGGTACTGCTTCTTTTATCACAGCAACAACAATGTCACCAATATGAGCGTATCGGCGATTACTAGTTCCTATGATTCGGATACACATTAATTTCCGAGCCCCGCTATTGTCCGCTACATTCAAATGGGTCTGAGGTTGAATCATTTTTTTTTGAATCCCTTCTTGCAATGTCAATGGAAAGGGCGAAGAAAAAAACGAAATATTGTTTGTCCAGAAAAGCTATTTGGGATTTTTTTTCATTTCACGGAACTCTTTAGTAATTCTACACCCTTAAATGAATTGAGTTCGTATAGGCATTTTGGATGCCGCTATTGAAATGGCTTTTCTGGCTATATTTTCTGCTACTCCGCTCGTTTCATAAAGTATTCGACCAGGTTTAATGACAGCTACCCAATATTCGGGGGATCCTTTCCCCGAACCCATACGGGTTTCCGTAGGTCTTACTGTAACCGGTTTGTCTGGAAATATACGCACCCATATTTTTCCACCTCGACGTGTATTTCGTGCCATTGCTCGTCGTCCCGCTTCTATTTGTCTAGATGTGATCCAAGCGGGTTCAAGTGCCTGAAGAGCATATTTACCGAAACAAATACGATTCCCTCGATAAGATATTCCCTTCATTCTTCCCCTGTGTTGTTTACGGAATCTGGTTTTTTTGGGGTTATAGTTGATGGTTCTTTTTATTAATTCCATCTCTACTACAGAACTGGACATGAGAGTTTCTTCTCATCGAGCTCCTCACCAAAGTATTAATATTTTTTTTATCTTATTATTCTATATTCTATTGGATCGTCCAAAATTTAGTAATCCAATAAAATATAAATAGTTCGCGGGCGAATATTTACTCTTTTCATATCTATTTCAGTCGTAGGGTTAGTGCACGACCTCTCAACATAAATGAATCGGTTTCTTCCGCCATCCTGCCCAATGAATAATTCGTTTTCAATAGAATTTTTTGTATTCACAGGTTCCGTCGTTCCCATCACCTCTCGATTAATGCTTAGGTCTGAATTCCACAACGGAGCTTTTAATAAAATTTGTTGGTGAGTCAACTTTCTCAGTCTTTATTGGCTCGAAGCTCTTGATTTTTTTGTTTTATGAATAGGTTTATCTAATTATGGATGAATCCTTATTGATGCTTTATTACTTTTTATGACATGACTCATAGACCTTACATGTTGGAATTGTATATCATTGATTGATATTCTTTTTCTTTCTTTCTCTCAGCTTTCCATTTATCGATATTTTTTATATTTCGCTTGACATCTCAAGATTGATTTTTTTTTATGCAAAAAGGATTTCAGTTGCTACAATGATATGACCAATTTATCATATCTTGACTGGTTCTTTGGATCCAGATAATACGAAGCGATGGGTTGGTTGTTAGTTCATATTACGGGCTTGATCATCTATCTTTTGGAATCTTAACTTAAAAAAATCAACGAGTCACACACTAAGCATAGCATTTATATTAAATAGTTAATCGAATTTTTATTTAATCCTATAAAAATCAAAACAAAAATTAGAATTGTTCATTTTTGTTTTGATTGAGCAAAAAGTAATCCATTTTTCATCTTTTTCCTGTATAGAAGATAAAGACAAGTTAAGGGCTTATTATTCCTCGTCTGTAAATATCCAAATTTTGATGCCTAATACTCCATAGATAGTTCGAATTGGATAGGCACAATAATCAATTTTAGCTCGAATGGTTTGTAGGGGAACCTTACCCTCTCTGATCCATTCGACACGTGCAATTTCTTTTCCGTCGATACGCCCTGCAATTTGTACTTGAATTCCTTTTGTATTTGCTTGTTCAGTTAATTCAATAGCTTTTTTCATTGCCTTTCGAAATGAAACTCTATTCTTTAATTGTTCGGCTATAAATTCTGCAAGAATATTAGGGTGTCCGTAGGGTTTTTCTATTCGTGTAATAGAAATGTTGAGTTTTGGGTTCACAAAATTCAATTTTTTTTGTACGTTTATTTTTAA